TAATGGTAAGCAAGAAGATTGTTTACGAAGAAACACCAATAAAAATTCATATTCTGATACATAAGAATTATATAAGAATCGAAATAGTCTTTTATTTTCTTTTTTAAAAAGAAAAATAGATTTCATTGAAGTAATAAAACTATTCCAATTTGAATAGTAGTTGAGAAAGAATCGCAATAAATGCAAAGACGGAACGTCTTGTATACGGTATTGAAGAAGTTGCACCAAGATTTCCAAATGAATAGGATAGGGTATTTCTATATGTGAAATAGAATCCAAATGCAAAAATTTGTCTTCTAAAAAGGGAAATATTGAATGAATAGAGCGTAAATTCTGAAACTTTGGTATTTCTTTTTCTTTCGGACAAGATAATTCTCGTAGCGAGAATGGGATTTCTACAACGATCGAAAACCCCTCAGGTAGAATCTGAGAATAAAACTCAGAATAAAAACCAATTTTGTAATCCAACAATCGATCTTGGTTAGGATGATTAATCGAGTTAATCCAAAAATTCTGCTGATACATTCGAGTAATTAAACGTTTCACAAGTAGTGAACTAAATTTCTTGTTATTACAACTAATAATTTCCACAGGTTCGGAATCATTTAATCCATAATCGTAGGCAAATGCATAAATATACTCCTGAAAGAGAAGTGGGTAGACAAAGTATTGTTGACAAGATTTATGTTTTTCTGAATACCCTTCGAATTTTTCCATTTGTATTTCTACTTGAATCAGAGACAAGAAGCATTTCTCGGTTTATCAAATGATGATACATAGTGCAATATGGTCAGAACAGGGTGTTGGATTTTTTAATACAAACCCTGGAAAGAAAGGGAGTCTAATCCACAGATCTTTTTCCGCTCCTTTTCTACACAATTAGTTTATGTTTGTTCTAAATTACAAAAGAGAACAGAATCAATTTTTTATTTTTGCAGGCCAATCGCTCTTTTGACTTTGGAATGGAATCCCTTTATCAATATACTGCTTCTTTTACACATTCAATCCATAATCAAGAATAATTAGGATTTCTAAAAAAAAAAAAAAGGTCGACTCGAAAATCCAACCTTTCCCCGCATCCGGCACTAATCTATTTTTAACGTCTAATTAGAGCGGGGAATTATTCCAATTAGGAAGTTAAGCTCGTTGCTTTTTATTTTACCAGAATTGGAGCCAGGCTCTATCCATTTATTCACTAGACCCAGAAAATCGTAATTTTTATTCGATTTTATTACGACATGCTATTTTTTCCATTCATTACCCTTGAGGATCAGTCGTGGTCTTATAGACTCTACCAAGAGTCTGGACGAATTTGTTGCTCCATCCAAATGTGTAAAAGATCATAGTCGCACTTAAAAGCCGAGTACTCTACCATTGAGTTAGCAACCCAGATAAAAAAAGATCTTAGATACGATCGAAATCAAAAAATCAATGGAATTACACCGGGCGCTTCTGTCAAAACATTGAACTAGCAAGACATCAAAAGAAAGATTTTATCGACCATGAAAAACACTCAAATGGCAAAATGAACAGGTCTAGTTAAATTCCACTAAGATTAGAGCGACTCCAATCACGATGGCAAAATGCTGCTTCTTTTAGCGATTTTTAGTTTAAAGAAATAAAAATATTGTATGAAAATACATGCACATGCAAGAGAGACAGAGACACCCTTATCATTTGAGCGAAGTGTAGGCAGAAAAATCGAATATGGAGTGAGGATTAAAGAGACCCATCTATCTACAAATTCTATTTGTTCAATAGACCTTTGTCAATGGAAATAGAATGATAAGAAAACAAATTAGATAGAAAAAGTAAATAAAATAGGGGCTTATGTTGGATTGGCACGACATAAATCCAAATAGGACTAAGAAAGAGGTAAATTGTGTCTAAATAATTAGAGAACGAGGAATACTGGTGATCTTCTCCTACTTTTTTATTTATTTAGTTCTTCAATTCACTCAAAATTCTTTCTTTTTCTTTAAATAATTCTGCCTTCCTTAAAATATCATAAACAGTTCTTGTCGGTTGAGCACCCTTTTCAAGGAAATAGAGAATAGCTGGAACATTTAAACAAGTTTGATTTTTTATCGGATCATAAAAACCCACTTTTCGAAGATCTCTTCCCTCTCTTCGAGATCGAACATCAATTGCAACGATTCGATAGACAGCTTATTGGGATAGATGTAGATAAACAACGCCCCCCCCCTAGAAACGTATAGGAGGTTTTCTCCTCATACGGCTCGAGAAAATGATTCGAATTTCTGTCTATAATAATAGAAATAAGACTATTACGTGCATTAATTTCCTTACAGAAAAAACAAATTTCATTTATACTCATGACTCAAGTTGGCTAATTTTGACTGACAGACTTCAAAGGCGAAATCCTTCGAAAATTTTTGAGTCGTCTCTAAACTCTTTTCGTTGTCTCATTTCGAACGAATTGACTTTTATTCCTTATTCTGATCCAATTCTGCTGTTGAGACAATTGAAAATTGTGTTTACTTGTTCTGGAATCCTTTATCTTTGATTTGTGAAATCCTTGGGTTTAGACATTACTTCGGGAATTCCTATTCTTTTTTCTTTCAAAAGAGTAGCAACATACCCTTTTTTCTTATTTCCTTCGATAAAGCATCTCCCTCTTCTATAGAAATCAAATAAGGAGGATTTATTCTGATATACTTTTAATTGAAAGAGTTTTCCCTATCTTCCAAAATGGGGCTTTTTTCTTATTTTAACCTTTCGATTTCTATATTAAGGATAGACTGACAAAGTTGGCCTAATTTATTAGTTTTCACTAACCCTAGATCCTTTCCCTTGATAAAAAATCAATTCTATCCTCTCGAGCTCCATTGTGTACTATTTACTTAAAAATAAACAACCCAGCGCAAATTAGGTTCGGGACGAATAGAACAGACTATGTCGAGCCAAGAGCATTTTCATTACTATGGAAAATGGTGGATAGCAAAATCCACAATCGATCATGTCCTTCAAGTCGCACGTTGCTTTCTACCACATCGTTTTAAACGAAGTTTTACCATAACAAACATTCCTCTTTTCATTGCAAAGTGGTATAGAGAATTGATCCAATATGGATGGAATCATGAATAGTCATTGGTTTAGTTTTGTGTATACTAATCCAAACTTGCTATCTATGGAGCAATATGGATAAAAGAAAGTTAAGTATTTATCGGGGAAGCCCCCACAAAAATCCTATTTATTTAAACCCATATTCTATCATATGAATGAGAATGAAACATAGTTCGAAAAACATATGAATGAAACATAGTTCGAAAAAGAGGACTAAACAGGTTTGTTTAAGACTTATTTATTATGAAATTTCCATTCTCAACGGATGGCTCGAGATCATCAATTTTAAAGTGTAGAAGAGAAGGATCAACTCTTCCCCAATAAATAAACTATCAACCTCCAAAAAAGTTTAATAAAATTAATTAGTAATTAATTTTATTACTATATTAGAATTAGATTAGCAATATATTTTTTACGTAACAAAAAAAATTAACTATTAACTAAAAAAGTATTCCAATGAAAAGATTGAAAGTTTTTGGTAGTTATAGAATTCTCGTACTTCCATACTTCTTCGACCCGAATACAAAAAAAAAGTAAGAAAAAAATATGACTAAGTAAATAGCGTAGGCATATCCTGAATGTGCCTGATAGACACAATTTTTTCATAAAATAAAGATATTCAATTTGATTGGACTTAAGACTTTATTATGTTTTCTGAGAAAGAAAATGAATGCTTAGAAATGCATCTAATCTAAGAGTTCATAAGATATCATTATTCTCTTTAATAAACTTTTGTCTCGTGTAGAGTACTGTACTATCCGAAACAATCTGGGACGGAAGGATTCGAACCTCCGAGTAACGGGACCAAAACCCGCTGCCTTACCACTTGGCCACGCCCCATTTCGGGTTTTATGCGACACTAATAAACAGTATTATGTTTATTTGTTATTCGTCAATCCCATTTCAATTACATAAAAAATGAGGGATATTCTCTTGCTAGTATTCTAGACATGCGGATAATATAGAATCAAAAAAATGCATTGATCATTACATGGAATTCTATTAAGATATTATATGAAAGTCGAATTTATTCCACTCTCATTTGAGAGTGCAAATACAAGGAGGTATTTTGTGTTTGGGAAAGTCCGAAGAAAAAAGATTTAGAATCTGCCTTTTCCTTATTTCCCTTAGAAAAATAACTCAATCAAAATCCAATTATTTACTCTACAAGAATGAAATGCTTGTTATGCCTAATATACTTAGTTTAACCTGTATCTGTTTTAATTCTGTTCTTTATCCGACTACTAGTTTTTTCTTTGCCAAATTGCCCGAAGCTTATGCTATTTTCAACCCAATCGTGGATGTTATGCCTGTCATACCTCTATTCTTTTTTCTATTAGCCTTTGTTTGGCAAGCTGCTGTAAGTTTTCGATGAAATCTTTAGTACTCTGCTCTGCCTGCTAAATTAAATTATGTATTAATTCCAAAAAATTATTATTATAAAAAAAATGGGTAAAAGCAGAGAACTTTTCTATTTTTATATTATGAACCTTCGATTCTAAAATGAAAATTCTTCTACATTGAATAGATAGCTGCAGCAATAAATTTGGATCAGCCTTTCTACCCTTCTGCACTTACGTTGAGCAGGTACCTACACAATACCTAACTCTATTTTGATATTGATAAGAGTGCTTATTATAAATGAATTCTTGCAATTTTTTTTTCAAGAATTCTTTTTTGCATTTTTAGGTATCAAAATAAAAAAAATCCATCCTAGTGGATCCGTGTGGTAAGGAAAAACAGGTAATCTATTCCTTAAAAAAAAATCTTGGAGATTATGTAATGCTTACTCTCAAACTTTTTGTTTATACAGTAGTGATATTCTTTGTTTCCCTCTTTATCTTTGGATTCTTATCCAATGACCCAGGACGGAATCCTGGGCGCGAGGAGTAAAAATTCCATTTTTTTTGCATTTTTTCTTACAAATTGGATTTGTTTCTTACATTTATCTATGAGAAAATCCGGGGGTCAGAATTCCTTCCAATTCGAAAGTCCCAAATGATCCGAGGGAGCGGAAAGAGAGGGATTCGAACCCTCGGTACAAAAAAATTGTACAACGGATTAGCAATCCGCCGCTTTAGTCCACTCAGCCATCTCTCCTCGTTCCAAATCCAAAGGTTTCCGTGATATGATAGAGACAAGAAATAATGATTGCAAAAAACCTTTTTTTTTCTTTCAAAAGTATATAAAAATTATATTGCCAATTCCATTTTAGTTATATTCTTTTTTCTTAATGTTAATAAAAAAAGAAGAAAATTGTTGTTTTTTCTTTCTAAAAATTGATATTGGCCGAGAGAGAATGAGATAGATTTTCTCTTTAGTGGGCATTTCCCGATAGGACTTGTTATAATAAAACAAGCAGGTTATATAAAAAAGAAAAAACGCTTTTTTTTGTTGATTATTTATCAAGAAAGCAAAAAGGGTTCTTATCAAACCCAACATAAAATTGGAAAGAACCATAAAGTAAGTAGATCTGACTCCTTGAATGCTGCCTCTATCCGCTATTCTGATATATAAATTCGATGTAGATGAAATTGTATAAGCGAATTTTTTGTATTTCCTTAGACTTAGACCGCGCAAGACAAGAATTTTTTGTTATTTACGATTTCATATTCTTGTTACTAGATGTTCTATAGGAATAAGAAGAAACCGCAACTCCTTTCCGCTACACATAAAAATAGATTTCGAAAATCCATTTTTTTTTAAGAATCCTCTTTTTTTGTTCTTCCACCCATGAAATAGAGAGGAAACGAGAATAGAGGGGTTACTTTTATTTTCATTTTTCCCTTAAAAGATAGGCTTTTAAAGTAGGAGTCATGGAATAATGCTGAATTGAAATGTTGATTTCTATAGTATAAGAAAAACAAACCGAATCAAATTCATGGATTTACCACGACCTCGGTTGTGACTCCCTAGATAAAAATAAAAAATTTCTATCTTCGAGACCATTGAAAAAGGGCATTGAACGAGAAACAAATCGTCCACAGATAAGAAAACTATCATATGCCTTGGAAGTGACATGAGGTGCTCGGAAATGGTTGAAGTAATTGAATAGGAGGATCACTATGACTATAGCCCTTGGTAGAGTTCCTAAAGAAGAAAATGATCTATTTGATACTATGGATGACTGGTTACGAAGGGACCGCTTCGTTTTTGTAGGATGGTCCGGCCTATTGCTCTTTCCTTGCGCTTATTTCGCTTTAGGGGGTTGGTTTACAGGGACAACTTTTGTAACTTCTTGGTATACCCATGGATTGGCTAGTTCCTATTTGGAAGGTTGTAATTTCTTAACCGCAGCAGTTTCTACCCCTGCCAATAGTTTAGCACACTCTTTGTTGTTACTATGGGGTCCGGAAGCACAAGGAGATTTTACTCGTTGGTGTCAATTAGGCGGTCTATGGACTTTTGTAGCTCTCCACGGGGCTTTTGCACTAATAGGTTTCATGTTACGCCAATTTGAACTTGCTCGGTCTGTTCAATTGCGGCCTTATAATGCAATCTCATTCTCTGGTCCAATCGCTGTTTTTGTTTCTGTATTCCTTATTTATCCACTGGGGCAATCTGGTTGGTTCTTTGCGCCGAGTTTTGGGGTAGCAGCGATATTTCGATTCATCCTTTTCTTCCAAGGATTTCATAATTGGACGTTGAACCCATTTCATATGATGGGAGTTGCCGGAGTATTAGGTGCGGCTCTGCTATGCGCTATTCATGGAGCGACTGTAGAAAACACTTTATTTGAGGACGGTGATGGTGCAAATACCTTCCGCGCTTTTAACCCAACTCAAGCTGAAGAAACTTATTCAATGGTTACTGCTAACCGCTTTTGGTCCCAAATCTTTGGTGTTGCTTTTTCCAATAAACGTTGGTTACATTTCTTTATGCTATTTGTACCCGTCACCGGTTTATGGATGAGTGCTATTGGCGTAGTTGGCCTGGCTCTGAACTTACGTGCCTATGACTTTGTTTCCCAGGAAATCCGTGCAGCGGAAGATCCTGAATTTGAGACTTTCTACACCAAAAATATTCTTTTAAACGAGGGTATTCGTGCTTGGATGGCAGCTCAGGATCAGCCTCATGAAAATCTTATATTCCCTGAGGAGGTTCTACCACGTGGAAACGCTCTTTAATGGAACTTTCGTTTTAGCTGGTCGTGACCAAGAAACCACTGGCTTTGCTTGGTGGGCTGGGAATGCCAGACTTATCAATTTGTCCGGTAAGCTACTTGGAGCTCACGTAGCCCATGCCGGATTAATCGTATTCTGGGCCGGAGCAATGAACCTATTTGAGGTGGCTCATTTCGTACCAGAAAAGCCCATGTATGAACAAGGGTTAATTTTACTTCCACACTTAGCTACTCTAGGTTGGGGAGTAGGGCCAGGGGGAGAAGTTCTAGATACTTTTCCGTACTTTGTATCTGGAGTACTTCACCTAATTTCCTCCGCAGTCTTAGGTTTCGGTGGCATTTATCACGCGCTTCTGGGACCCGAGACTCTTGAAGAATCTTTTCCATTTTTTGGTTATGTATGGAAAGATAGAAATAAAATGACTACAATTTTGGGTATTCACCTAATTTTGTTAGGTCTAGGTGCTTTTCTTCTAGTACTCAAGGCTCTTTATTTTGGCGGTGTATATGATACCTGGGCCCCTGGGGGGGGAGATGTAAGAAAAATTACCAATTTGACCCTTAGCCCCAGTGTTATATTTGGTTATTTACTAAAATCCCCTTTTGGGGGAGAAGGGTGGATTGTTAGTGTGGATGATTTAGAAGATATAATTGGTGGGCATATATGGTTGGGCTTCATTTGTGTATTTGGCGGAATTTGGCATATCTTAACCAAACCCTTCGCATGGGCTCGCCGTGCGTTTGTATGGTCTGGGGAAGCTTACCTGTCTTATAGTTTAGCTGCTTTATCTCTCTTTGGTTTTATCGCTTGTTGTTTTGTATGGTTCAATAATACGGCTTATCCGAGTGAGTTTTATGGACCCACCGGGCCAGAAGCTTCTCAAGCTCAAGCATTTACTTTTCTAGTTAGAGACCAGCGTCTTGGAGCTAATGTCGGATCCGCTCAAGGACCCACAGGTTTAGGTAAATATCTAATGCGTTCGCCAACTGGGGAGGTTATCTTTGGAGGGGAAACTATGCGTTTTTGGGACCTTCGCGCTCCATGGTTAGAACCTCTAAGGGGCCCCAACGGTTTGGACTTGAGTAGGTTGAAAAAAGACATACAACCTTGGCAAGAACGACGTTCAGCAGAATATATGACCCACGCGCCTTTAGGCTCTTTAAATTCTGTGGGTGGCGTAGCTACCGAGATCAATGCAGTTAATTATGTCTCTCCTAGAAGTTGGTTATCGACTTCTCATTTTGTTCTAGGATTCTTCTTTTTTGTGGGCCATTTGTGGCATGCAGGAAGAGCCCGAGCTGCTGCAGCAGGTTTTGAAAAGGGAATCGATCGTGATTTGGAACCTGTTCTTTACATGAACCCTCTTAACTAAGATTTTCTTATTTATACCTGTTCTAATGTTTTCTTTTTTTTCTGTTCTGGCTCGGTTATTCCATCTAGCCGAGCCATTCATTCCTTTTTATGAAAGAAAGATAAGGGACAGAATAAAGAAAAAAAAATTAAAGAAACAAACATATTCAATAAGCAAAAGGAGAGAGAGGGATTCGAACCCTCGATAGTTCCTAGAACTATACCGGTTTTCAAGACCGGAGCTATCAACCACTCAGCCATCTCTCCACAACCTAATCCCTATTTTACTCCTACAAATAGAACATAGCCATATAAAAAGCTCTACTAACCTATAGAAAGATCTCAGATTCAAGTCCCTTTTCGACATATCTCTGTATACTGTATACACGGATACATGATCCGCTATACCCGCTTGTGAAATTTGTGAAATAAAGACTAAACCCCCTCTCCTCACCCCCATATCCAAATAAAAAAAAGCGGTAAGTAAAAATAAGTTTTAATTAAAGAGAAGAATCAATGGATTCATGATTAAACCCCTCCTACTTCTTGTATTTTTTTTACAATTTTGGTTAAGTGAGGGATCAAATATGTAGTCAACTTTATTTGATGGTAGCTTGGAGGATTAGAAATATGACTATTGCTTTCCAATTAGCTGTTTTTGCATTAATTGCGACTTCCTCAGTCTTAGTAATTAGTGTACCCCTTGTATTTGCTTCTCCTGATGGTTGGTCAAATAATAAAAACGTTGTATTTTCCGGTACATCATTATGGATTGGACTAGTCTTTCTCGTAGCTATTCTTAATTCTCTCATTTCTTAAATTTGTTTAGTATTTAGTAGGCAGGTACAAAAAAAAATAAAAAGGGCATTTCTTCGAAAACATTCGAATAGTGAGACGCATTAAAATTAAAACGCAATTTGCGTTCCGAATTGCTACCTCTTCTCTTTCAGTATTATGAAATTCCATTCCTATTAGAATATTCATTTTAGAATATTCATTGACAGACAATAAAAAAAAGGAAAACTCTAATATAATAGAAAATGAAACGAAACGGTCGACCCAGACATAGACGGTCGACCCAAGCGGATATACGCTATAAAATATATAGCGTAGCGAGCGTAGTTCAATGGTAAAACATCTCCTTGCCAAGGAGAAGATACGGGTTCGATTCCCGCCGCTCGCCCCCTTAATTTAGTAAGGTACTATTACCGTATCCCTTACTATACTTATCCTTCCTTTGCATCCCACTCAAAAAAAGGGGTACGCTACGGAGCCAGAAAGGGCTCCGTAAATCGGGTATTCACTGAGACAAAGAACTCGCAAACTTCTTTTAAAGGGAAGGGAGAAGTAGACTGTGCCTTTCTTTCATTTCATTTTTCTTTTACGCGGAGTCGGGAGGAGGCTTGCGCGTTCTGAGGGCAAGTGCCTTCGCAAACTGCTCAATTTTTCCCTCTAGGGCCGGGAACTAATGAATAAAAAAAGTTGGATACCACCCAACCCTCTACCATACATATCTAAAGAAATAGAAGAGTCCTTTTATACAGACTGCTAAGTGCGGAGACGGGAATCGAACCCGTGACCTCAAGGTTATGAGCCTCGTGAGCTACCAAACTGCTCTACTCCGCTCTAGAGTACCAAAAACTGGTTGACAAAGAAGGTTGAATACAAGCCTTTACCTTGTCTAGACAAAAAGAATACTCCTTTTATTTTTATAGAGATAGAGAATGGAGCGGGTAGCGGGAATCGAACCCGCATCGTTAGCTTGGAAGGCTAGGGGTTATAGTCGACGTTGGTTTATTATTTTTAACGTCTCTAATTCAAAACCGAACATGAAATTTTGATTTCATTCGGCTCCTTTATGGATATTCTCACCACTTAACATCTATGTCAGCTTTTCTATTTGAATGGAACCAAAGCTCTCCGCTTTCTAGATGATCCTTATAGAGTAGGAAATAGAACTTCGATCTAAATCCATCTAATCTACTTACTTCGTTCCCTAATTTCATTCAAGAGATCCTCGAGGAAAAGAATTTGGTTTCCACCGAGCTGAAACAATATGCTGATGGTTCTAGTAAACCAAAACTATCGTTTTTTAGCTATTTGGCTTCCTTATTCCTTTTTTAACAAAAGAAGATTTAGTTACGATTGGAAATAAACTTTTTAGTATCTTCATCCATAGATCCTTTACTCATATTTAAAAAATGGGAATAATTACTCCAATGCAAAATTATGCTTCGCGACTCTGTACTCCTAATCTAATTTGTATTTTGGATGCAATTTCAATTAGTCTTTGGATACAAATCGCGAGAATTTATATTCTTCCTCAATATGCTATTGAGAGGAAAAGGATTAAATCCTTTATAAGAACTAAAGTTTTCATCGGAATATAAAAAACTTAAAGATGCCTTTAAGTATCTCATTTCAAATTCCGTTATTAATAGAACGAATCACACTTTTACCACTAAACTATACCCGCTACATGTAGATTATGATATAAATAGTACCCTTTGTCAAGGATATCCATTGGATGGAGAAGGAGGCTAATTCCCCCTTATTGAATCAGATGGAGAAAGTTCATGACGCTGAACGGTTGGTACTTCTATTTTGATCGCTGGCCTTTACTTTAGGATTTAGATAGCCACTCTCGTCTGTAAAATACATTCCATCTCTTCTTAACCAAGCCAATAGCGTCTGAACCAAATGTATGTATTTCGATTAGGATCCTATCCTATTCTACGGTTATAACTACAATGATCATTATTTACTTTGCGAGACGGAATAGTTTTATTATTCCTACAATATACACTAGGGGATAAGACTGTCCCTATAAATTCCTTTTTTCCTTTTCTTTTTTGTTCAATTCTAAACAAAAAAATTATGGAAGATGTTTCCTTCCCCCACTTATCATTAAGTCCGAGCCGTAGAGAAAGAGTGAGATGCTTTTTTAAAATTCATCATAGACTTTCCTTCCCTATGGCTTGATAGAAGTAAGAAACAAAGAGTCATCAGTTAAAGAAAAAACGGACAAGACCGACAGATTTACCTGATGTAAAGAAGATCCTAAAAGTCTCTGCTTAGTCGATTCTCTCCATTTACCACTTTCCTCTCTCTCCTTTTTTCCACTCACTCAATTCTATTTTATTAGATTCTTGTTTAAAAGAATAAAAATAGAACTAAGAACGCATAAAAAAGAACATAGAGTATCAAGACCATTACCAAATGTTCCTTCCACGAATCATATTGGGTAATTTAATTCTTAGGGTTCCAGAATCCGCCTATTTTACTAGTCTTCGGAAACAGAAAACCCTGAACCAGGAAGAGTTAAGTTATGTAGGGTATGGCTTTTTTTTATTGTGTCCACTCTTTCTTCACGTATTTTATTATATAAAAAAACCTCTACTTTAGTTTTGTGCAAGTTATAAGAGAGAATAGGAAATATTTTCTTATTTCTTATTTTTCTTAATTTTCTCAATATTTTGAGCTCGCAAGATTTTGAACCTCGCCATGACTAAACTTCTATATTTCTATATATCGATATATACATATATAATCTCTACATAATATCTCTCTCTATACATATAATATGTACATTATGCAGTAGACCCATAATGGGAAATCAAAGTGTCAAATTTTTGAATTAAATAAAAAGCCCTTTTAACTCAGTGGTAGAGTAATGCCATGGTAAGGCATAAGTCATCGGTTCAAATCCGATAAAGGGCTTTTAAAATTAGTGGTAGAGTAATGCCGTGCTAAGACGTAAGTCATCGGTTCGAATCTGATGGAATACTTTTCTACTAAAATTCATTCACTTTTTTCTTTGTTTTTGAAACTTTCTCTATTTTTTATAGAATTTTATGACTTAGTGCGGGATGTATGCATTTTTGGTCTGAACACTAAATAAAGCACCAAATGTAAATTCCAAAAAAGAAATGAAATTGGACTATTTTTCATCTTAGATCAATCAAATAACTACCTGTACTGAACTAATATGGATAGAGAATCCCTATTTAGTAATCCATTCTTATTCTATACCCTTTTAATGAATTTCCCTAATAAAGTAGGGGATGATCCATGAATTAATCTAATCAGCAACTAAAAAAACTCCTAGATGAAAACATAACAGAAAAGTAGGAAAAACTCTTTACTTTGGATCTAGTTATACTTTTCGAGTATATTGACAATTCCAAAAAACTGCTCATACTATGATTATAGTATAATCACGAGCGGTTGTATATGGCCTTATCGTCTAGTGATGCCCCTATCGTCTAGTGGTTCAGGACATCTCTCTTTCAAGGAGGCAGCGGGGATTCGACTTCCCCTGGGGGTAGGGAGTATTTTGAAAGGAGGTTAATCATAGATTATAAAAAAACCTAGAATAAATTCTTCCTGGGTCGATGCCCGAGCGGTTAATGGGGACGGACTGTAAATTCGTTGACAATATGTCTACGCTGGTTCAAATCCAGCTCGGCCCAAAAATCTAGGACTTCGTGAATATGAACTAAATCCTTTTATTTTTCTTCCATAAAATAAAATGTCTGATATGATCTATAGAAAAAAAAGATAAAGAAAAAAGGCAGAAATTTTATTTATAACCCATATCTCTCTCATTCCTTTCTTACAAACAAAAGAGTTTTTCTTATTGAAGGGTGGATTATTATCCATTTTTAGTGATAAAAAAGTACGACATACTAGGTATGTCGCTCTCACTATACCCACATATAATATGTAGGTATGTAGCATATGAATGGTTCTATTTAAGAATAAATAGGTATGCCATACATCCCGCGGGGATTGTAGTTCAATTGGTCAGAGCACCGCCCTGTCAAGGCGGAAGCTGCGGGTTCGAGCCCCGTCAGTCCCGAACTAGGGTTTAATGAAATGAATGGATAAATTCATATTTCCCTTTTCCATGAAAAAAAGGGGAGGAAGCAAGATCAAATACCCATAGCCATAAGGCACCCTTACTTCGCTTTTTTATTTTGCATCTCTCATTAAAGAGGGAGGGGAAGCATATAGGCATTTTTTTTTTTTACTACTCCCGATCGATAAAGAAAGACACACATATGATATAGAATACCGCTATTTTATCGGAATCCATACATAAATAGTATTCCCTTTTTATTTAAGATCTCTTTTCCCCATGTCAGTTCTACTGCTTATTTGGATGTCCATGTGACCCATATAAAGTTGGTCATATAATACATACATACATAATTGTATGTATAACTATAATAAAAAGGAAGGGAAATTGGATAAGATTAAGAAAGATCATGGGTTAGAGGTATAGAAAAGAAAAAGGAGAAAAGGATTAAAAAAAGAAAAGAGGGAATTCCTAATCCAATCAAAAAAACCATTTTGGTCTTAGTATGGATAAAGGGTCTTCCTATGTTATAGTATTCCCCTCTCAACTATGAATTGATTTGATAGATCCGATATTCATAATATTGAATTGATTCAGTATTATCAGACTGCAAGCTCTACCCTTGAATTTACAGGATACCCCTTTTTCCTCCCCATGGGATTATATCCCCAGTTATTGTGAAAATAAAAAATAAAGAGGTTATGGAAGTCAATATTCTCGCATTTATTGCTACTGCACTGTTCATTCTAGTTCCTACTGCTTTTTTACTTATTATTTATGTAAAAACAGTCAGCCAAAATGATTAGTTGGAATTCCAATTAATCATTGAAGAAATGCAAAAGGGATTAAATAAAAAAAATCCAAGTCTTAAATGAAAGGATCTGGTTGGAATCTTAAAGTGTGGTAGAAAGAACTACATATAGTTTTTTCTACGACACTTTAGAGTCTTTCTATTATATTATCGGAGTGAAACAAAACAAAAAAAAAGATTAAAGAATAACGTTTGACAAAATAATTAATGCAAAACGATCAATTAAAGAAAAGAGTTGATACAACAATTTGATTATTCAATCAATTAGTAGTATCCCTAGAGTCCACTCCTCCCCCATACTACTAGTGAAAGAGAGAATGTAAAGACTACCATTAAAGCAGCCCAAGCGAGACTTACTATATCCATCTAAATTATGTCTCCTATTTCTATAAAGGAATTATTCTACTATTGATCAATAATCATAGTGGAATCAAGGGTACAGAGTCAAAAAGGGATTCTACGCTAAAGCTACGGATCAATCAGTTCAAGGAATTTACTCCTAACAAATTCTTATTCTTATAGGAATTCCAGTAGAATTAGAGAGCATTAAGTATAAATATGATACATAGCATAGCCCTTTTACTTAAAAAAGAGTACGGGAATGATGTCCTAAATACTGAATAGAAGAAGCGGGAATAGGAAGATTTTTGATTCCTTTTGTTACTCTATTTTTTTTATAAGCAAAGGACACCCGCGTATAGCATAAAATTATGGACAAATAAATATTTTTTGGATACCTACCTTACCTATATTTATTTTTGACCTAAACCCTACAGCCCTGCTTTCTATCATTCTATGAAAGAATGAAGAAACTTTATCCACAACTCCTAAATTAACTTAGGATCGGCCTATTTAATCTGATTCTCGCTAGAATAAGTAGTCCTTACTTTAAAGTGTATGTAGATAAAATAAGATGTACGATAATGTATGATAATTAGGAAGTCTTGATATTCCTTCGTGGAACCCCTTCTTCAATCTTAAATTGAAAAAAAAAATAAGGAATGCCCCGTAGGAACCTTTCTTTGGATACCAAGATTTCTGACATCTTATCCTCGTAGTTTAAAATTCTCAAATCGAATCAATATCCCTATTGGTAACCCTTTTTTTTTGGCCACTACCGCCAAAGCAAACCCTAGTTTGAGGATAGAACTATGCTATGGTTTGGTATGGATTCTAAAAACAGAGTATCAGCAGGCCTAGTTACTCTCTTGCCCAAACTTATGCGGAGTACAAATTTATCGAGTTCGATCAGTACTATAAAACCCAAGTATTTTATTGATCAGGCGGCACCCAGATTTGAACTGGGGATAAAGGATTTGCAGTCCCCTGCCTTACCGCTTGGCCATGCCGCCAAAAAATCCGAGCGAAAATCGAGAAAAGAGCAACTATTCATGCACGTTTTCTTACGAAAACCCCCTTTTTTATTTGGAATATAATTCCCCTTACTTTTTCCAATCTTTTTAAAAAAATTTATTCCTGCTTTTTTTGATCCTGTTTCTATTATTCTCTTCGATAGATTCTATCTTAAAACGGATACTGCTAATACAATAAAACTTTCTGTTTCTTTCTATTAAGATGGAAAAGGAGAATAAAGTGGATTTCTAGTCACAGGCTGCAAAATTCAGAACGAATTGGAACCGTTAACTAGAATTCTCTCTCTTTTTTTTTTGCAGTAGTGAACGACTCTTAAATAGGTATTCTCTCCCCTTTCTTTTTAATGGCATAATAAAATATTATGGCTTTATGCCTAATCCGTGTATAGGTAAACTGCAGGTCCGAACAGCATTATTATCCAAAGATCCCCCTTATGTACATATCTCTATGGGGAATCGTGCTTTAATTTTTCAAAGCATTAAATATCTTGAATAAAAAAGTGACTTACTTTATTTTGAATTAAAGTAAGCGTGCTATTCTAAATCGAAGTAAAGTCAAACTTTCTAGTGTATTTATTATATTATGGCTTTATTACATTAATAATAGAAAGGAGATAAAATGAGAAATCTTTGCCATCCAATCTGATTAGAATATCATGAAAGTATAAGTAGCAGAATTTTTTTCTAGGAATGTTTTATCAATTCATTTTCATTCCATTTGTACCCCTCCCCTGGAAAACTGGAACTTTCGTCAAAATAGTCTCTATTCATATGTATGAAATACATATATGAAATACGTGTGTGGAGTTCCCTAGAATTTCATGTGATTCAGTAAACAGAATATAGATTCCATGATTGCTAGATCAATCCATAGGGATTGATTAAGAGTGAGCTGATAATGGAATTTTTCTTTGATAAACAGGAAACTTAAGATTAAGATGCTCCGGAATGGAAACGAGGGAATGTCCACAATACCCGGATTTAGTCAGATCCAATTCGAGGGATTTTGTAGGTTCATTAATCAAGCCTTGGCAGAAGAACTTGACAAGTTTCCAACAATTAAAGACCCAGATCACGAAATTGCATTTCAATTATTTGCGAAAGGGTATCAATTGCTAGAACCCTCGATAAAAGAAAGGGATGCTGTGTATGAATCACTCACCTATTCTTCCGAATTATATGTATCCGCGAGATTAATTTTTGGTTTCGATGTGCAAAAGCAAACCATTTCTATTGGAAACATTCCTATAATGAATTCCTTAGGAACCTTTATTATAAATGGAATATACCGAATTGTGATCAATCAAATATTGCTAAGTCCTGGTATTTACTACCGTTCGGAATTAGACCATAAGGGAATTTCTATCTACACCGGAACTATAATATCAGATTGGGGAGGAAGATCGGAATTAGCAATTGATAAAAAAGAAAGGATATGGGCTCGCGTGAGTAGAAAACAAAAGATATCTATTCTAGTTCTATCATCAGCTATGGGTTCGAATCTAAGAGAAATTCTAGATAATGTTTCCTACCCTGAAATTTTTTTGTCTTTCCCGAATGCTAAGGAGAAGAAGAGGATTGAGTCAAAAGAAAAAGCTATTTTGGAGTTTTATCAACAATTTGCTTGCGTAGGTGGAGACCTGGTATTTTCGGAGTCCTTGTGTGAGGAATTACAAAAGAAATTTTTTCAACAAAAATGTGAATTAGGAAGGATTGGTCGACGAAATATGAATCGGAGACTTAATCTTGATATACCTCAGAACAATACATTTTTGTTACCACGAGATGTATTGGCCGCTACGGATCATTTGATTGGAATGAAATTTGGAACGGGTATACTTGACGATGACGATATGAATCACTTGAAAAATAAACGTATTCGTTCGGTTGCGGATCTGTTACAAGATCAATTCGGACTGGCTCTTGGTCGTTTACAACATGCAGTTCAAAAAACTATTCGTAGAGTATTCATACGTCAATCGAAACCGACCCCCCAAACTTTGGTAACTCCAACTTCAACTTCGATTTTATTAATAACTACTTATGAGACCTTTTTTGGTACATATCCGTTATCTCAAGTTTTTGATCAAACGAATCCATTGACACAAACTGTTCATGGGCGAAAAGTGAGTTGTTTAGGTCCTGGAGGGTTGACTGGGAGAACTGCAAGTTTTCGGAGCCGAGATATTCATCCGAGTCACTATGGGCGTATTTGTCCAATTGACACGTCCGAAGGAATCAATGTTGGACTTACTGGATCCTTAGCAATTCATGCGAGAATTGATCACTTGTGGGGATCCATAGAGAGTCCGTTTTATGAAATATCTGCTGAGAAAGAAAAAAAAAAAAAAGCGAGAGAGGTGGTTTATCTCTCACCAAATAGAGATGAGTATTATATGATAGCAGCAGGAAATTCTTTGTCCTTGAATCAAGGTATTCAAGAGGAGCAGGTTGTTCCAGCTAGATACCGCCAAGAATTCCTGACTATTGCATGGGAACAGATTCATGTTAGAAGTATTTTTCCTTTCCAATATTTTTCTATTGGAGGTTCTCTCATTCCTTTTATTGAGCACAATGATGCGAATCGGGCTTTAATGAGTTCTAATATGCAGCGCCAAGCAGTTCCCCTTTCTCGGTCCGAAAAGTGCATTGTTGGAACTGGATTGGAACGCCAAACAGCTCTAGATTCGAGGGTTTCCGTTATAGCCGAACGCGAGGGAAAGATCGTTTCTACTGATAGTCATAAGATCCTTTTATCAAGTCGTGGGAAGACTATAAGTATTCCTTTAGTTAACCACCGTCGCTCGAACAAAAATACTTGTATGCACCAAAAACCCCGGGTTCCCCAGGGTAAATCCATTAAAAAGGGACAAATTTTAGCAGAGGGAGCTGCTACAGTTGGGGGGGAACTTGCTTTAGGAAAAAACGTATTAGTAGCTTATATGCCATGGGAAGGTTACAATTTTGAAGACGCAGTACTAATTTGCGAACGTTTGGTATATGAGGATATTTATACCTCTTTTCACATCCGGAAATATGAAATTCAGACGGATACGACAAGCCAAGGCTCTGCTGAAAAAATCACTAAAGAAATACCACATCTAGAAGAACATTTACTCCGCAATTTGGACAGAAATGGAGTTGTTAGGTTGGGATCCTGGGTAGAAACTGGTGATATTTTAGTAGGTAAATTAACGCCTCAGATAGCGAGTGAATCATCGTATATCGCGGAAGCTGGATTATTACGGGCCATCTTTGGCCTTGAGGTATCCACTTCAAAAGAAACTTCTCTCAAATTACCTATAGGTGGAAGAGGGCGCGTTATCGATGTGAAATGGATCCAGAGGGACCCCCTCGACATAACGGTTCGTGTATATATTTTACAGAAACGTGAAATCAAAGTTGGGGATAAAGTAGCCGGAAGACATGGGAATAAGGGGATCATTTCCAAAATTTTGCCTAGGCAAGATATGCCCTATTTGCAAGATGGAACACCTGTTGATATGGTCTTCAATCCCTTAGGAGTACCCTCCCGAATGAATGTGGGACAAATATTTGAAAGCTCGCTCGGATTAGCGGGGGATCTGCTAAAGAAACATTATAGAATAGCACCCTTTGATGAGAGATATGAGCAAGAGGCTTCAAGAAAACTTGTGTTTTCAGAATTATATGAAGCCAGTAAAGAAACACAAAATCCATGGGTATTTGAACCCGAGTACCCGGGAAAAAGCAGAATATTTGATGGAAGAACAGGAGACCCCTTCGAACAACCTGTTCTAATAGGGAAGTCCTATATCTTAAAATTAATTCATCAAGTTGATGAGAAAATTCATGGGCGTTCTACTGGGCCCTACTCACTTGTTACACAACAACCCGTTAGAGGAAGAGCCAAGCAAGGGGGACAACGAGTAGGAGAAATGGAAGTTTGGGCTTTAGAAGGATTTGGTGTTGCTCATATTTTACAAGAGATACTTACTTATAAATCCGACCATCTTATAGCTCGCCAAGAAATACTTAATGCTACGATCTGGGGAAAACGAATACCTAATCACGAGGATCCTCCAGAATCTTTTCGAGTGCTCGTTCGAGAACTACGATCTTTGGCTCTAGAACTGAATCATTTCCTTGTATCTGAGAAGAACTTCCAGGTTAATAGGGAGGAAGTTTGATTTGATCGGAATAAATATAAATTCTTTTCTTATTTCTATTTTATGATTGACCAATATAAACATCAACAACTTCAAATTGGACTCGTTTCCCCTCAACAAATAAAGGCTTGGGCTAACAAAAACCTACCTAATGGAGAAGTCGTTGGCGAAGTCACAAGGCCCTCTACTTTTCATTATAAAACCGATAAACCAGAAAAAGATGGATTGTTTTGCGAAAGAATCTTTGGACCCATAAAAAGCGGAATTTGCGCTTGTGGCAATTCTCGAGCGAGCGGAGCTGAAAACGAAGACGAGAGATTTTGCCAAAAATGCGGGGTGGAATTTGTGGATTCTCGGATACGAAGATATCAAATGGGATACATCAAACTCGCATGTCCCGTGACTCATGTGTGGTATTTGAAAGGTCTTCCTAGTTATATCGCGAATCTTTTAGATAAACCTCTTAAGAAGTTGGAGGGCCTAGTATACGGCGATTTCTCTTTTGCTAGGCCCAGCACTAAAAAACCTACTTTTTTACGATTACGAGGTTTATTCGAAGAGGAAATTTCATCCTGTAACCACAGCATTTCTCCCTTTTTTTCTACCCCAGGCTTTGCAACATTTCGAAATCGGGAAATTGCGACAGGAGCAGGTGCTATTAGAGAACAATTAGCAGATTTGGATTTGCGAATTATTATAGAGAATTCCTTGGTCGAATGGAAGGAATTAGAAGACGAGGGGTATAGTGGAGATGAATGGGAAGATAGAAAAAGACGAATAAGAAAAGTTTTTTTGATTAGACGCATGCAATTGGCAAAACATTTTATTCAAACAAATGTGGAACCAGAATGGATGGTTTTGTGCTTATTACCCGTTCTTCCTCCCGAATTGAGACCCATTGTTTATAGGTCTGGAGATAAAGTAGTGACTTCGGACATTAATGAACTTTATAAGAGAGTTATCCGTCGGAACAACAACCTTGCCTATCTATTAAAAAGAAGTGAATTAGCGCCTGCAGATTTAGTAATGTGTCAGGAAAAATTGGTACAAGAAGCCGTGGATACACTTCTTGATAGCGGGTCCCGCGGGCAACCGATAAGGGATGGTCACAATAAAGTATACAAATCACTTTCAGATGTAATTGAAGGTAAAGAGGGAAGGTTTCGTGAGACTCTGCTTGGGAAACGGGTCGATTACTCGGGGCGTTCTGTCATTGTTGTGGGTCCTTCGCTTTCATTACATCAATGTGGATTACCTCTAGAGATAGCAATAAAGCTTTTTCAGCTATTTGTAATTCGCGATTTAATCACGAAACGCGCTACTTCTAATGTCAGGATTGCTAAAAGGAAAATTTGGGAAAAGGAACCCATTGTATGGGAAATACTTCAAGAAGTTATGCGGGGACATCCTGTACTGTTAAATAGAGCACCTACCCTGCATAGATTAGGCATACAGGCCTTTCAACCCACTTTAGTAGAGGGGCGTACTATTTCTTTACACCCATTAGTGTGTAAGGGTTTCAATGCGGACTTTGATGGGGATCAAATGGCTGTTCATCTACCTTTATCCTTGGAAGCTCAGGCGGAAGCCCGTTTACTTATGTTTTCTCATATGAATCTCTTATCTCCCGCTATTGGAGATCCTATTTGCGTACCAACCCAAGACATGCTTATCGGGCTTTATGTATTAACGATTGGAAACCGCCGAGGTATTTGTGCAAATAGATATAATAGTTGCGAAAACTATCCAAATAAAAAAGTCAATTACAATAATAATAATTCTAAGTATACGAAAGATAAAGAACCCCACTTTTCTAGTTCTTATGATGCACTGGGAGCTTATAGACAGAAACTAATCAGTTTAGACAGTCCCTTGTGGCTACGATGGAAACTGGATCAACGCGTCGTTGGGTCAAGAGAAGTTCCAATTGAAGTTCAATATGAATCTTTGGGGACTTATCATGAGATTTATGCCCACTATCTAATAGTGGGAAATAGAAAAAAAGAAATTCGTTCTATATACATTCGAACCACTCTTGGTCATATTTCTTTTTATAGAGAAATAGAGGAAGCCATACAAGGATTTAGTCAGGCCTATTCATACATTATCTAAACAAGGAAGTTAGATTCGGCGATGCCCCTCCCCTTTTGGGGGGCATTCCGATTTCCGTAGTATCATCATTTTTGCCACGCGAATGCAGATTGAGATTAAGTAAATGAAGTTAATTAAATTTTCGAATCACTGACTCAGGCCCATTGTCGAATCCTACTCAGCAATTGTCGAATCCTACTCAGCCGAAAAGGGGGTACTTATGTATGGCGGAACGGGCCAATCTGGTCTTTCATAATAAAGAGATAGACGGAACTGGTATGAAACGACTTATTAGTAGATTAATAGATCATTTCGGAATGGGATATACATCCCATATACTGGATCAACTAAAGACTCTGGGCTTCCATCAAGCCACTACTACATCGATTTCGTTAGGAATCGAGGATCTTTTAACAATACCCTCTAAGGGATGGTTAGTCCAAGACGCGGAGCAACAAAGTTTTCTTTTGGAGAAACACTATTATTATGGGGCTATACACGCGGTAGAAAAATTACGCCAATCCGTTGAGATATGGTATGCGACAAGTGAATATTTGAAACAAGAAATGAATTCGAATTTTCGGATAACGGATCCTTCTAATCCAGTCTATCTAATGTCTTTTTCAGGAGCCAGAGGAAACGCATCTCAGGTACACCAATTAGTAGGTATGAGAGGATTAATGGCAGACCCTCAAGGACAAATGATCGATTTACCTATTCAAAGCAATTTACGCGAGGGGCTTTCTTTGACAGAATATATAATTTCCTGCTATGGAGCCCGCAAAGGGGTTGTAGATACTGCTGTACGAACAGCAGATGCTGGATATCTTACACGTAGACTTGTTGAAGTAGTTCAACATATTCTTGTGCGTAGAAGAGATTGTGGTACTATCCGAGGTATTTCTGTTAGTCCTCAAAATGGGATGACGGAAAAACTTTTTGCCCAAACACTAATTGGTCGTGTATTAGCAGACGATATATATATCGGTTCACGATGCATTGCCGCTCGAAATCAAGATATCGGAATTGGATTAGTGAATCGATTCATAACTGCCTTTCGAGCACAACCATTTCGAGCACAACCAATATATATTAGAACCCCCTTTACCTGCCGAAGCACTTCTTGGATCTGTCAATTCTGTTATGGCCGGAGTCCTACTCATAGCGATCTCGTAGAATTGGGAGAAGCCGTAGGTGTTATTGCGGGTCAATCAATTGGGGAGCCCGGGACTCAACTAACATTAAGAACTTTTCATACTGGCGGAGTATTCACAGGGGGTACTGCCGACCTTGTACGATCCCCTTCGAATGGAAAAATCCAATTCACTGAAAATTTGGTTCACCCCACACGTACCCGCCATGGACAGCCTGCTTTTCTATGTTATATAGACTTGCATGTAACTATTCAGAGTCAGGATATTCTATATAGTGTGAGTATTCCCTCAAAAAGCTTGATTCTAGTGCAAAATAATCAATATGTAAAATCCGAACAAGTAATTGCGGAGATTCGTGCCGGAACGTCCACTTTACATTTTAAAGAAAGGGTACAAAAGCATATTTATTCCGAATCAGACGGCGAAATGCACTGGAGTACTGATGTTTACCATGCGCCCGAATATCAATATGGTAATCTTCGTCGATTGCCAAAAACAAGCCATTTATGGATATTGTCAGTAAGTATATGCAGATCCAGTATAGTGTCTTTTTCACTCCACAAGGATCAAGATCAAATGAATACTTATGGTAAAAAAGATAGGGAAATTTTTGATTATTCAAGGTCGGATCGAATCGTGGCCAACGGCCATTGGAATTTGATCTATCCTTCTATTTTTCAAGATAATTCGGATTTGTTGGCAAAAAAGCGAAGAAATAGGTTCGTCATTCCATTACAATACCATCAAGAACAAGAGAAAGAACTAATATCCTGTTTGGGTATTTCTGTCGAAATCCCCTTTATGGGTGTTTTACGTAGAAATACTATTTTTGCTTATTTTGACGATCCACAATACAGAAAAGATAAAAAGGGTTCGGGAATTGTTAAATTTAGATATAGGACCCTAGAGGAAGAATATAGGACTCGAGAGGAAGACTTAGAAGACGAATATGAGACCCTAGAAGACGAATATAGGACCCGAGAAGGCGAATACAAATATGAAACCCTAGAAGACGAATACGGGAGTCCAGAGAACGAATATGGGAACCCAGAGAACGAATATAGGACTTTAGAGAAAGACTCAGAAGACGAATATGGAAGCCCAGAGAGCAAATATAGGACCCGAGAGGGCGAATATGGAACTCTAGAGGAAGACTCAGAAGATGAATATGGGAACCCCGGGGAAAGCTCAGAGGACAAATATGGGACTTTAGAGGAAGACTTAGAAGAAGACCCCGAGGACGAATACGATAGTCCAGAGGAAGATTCTATCTTAAAAAAAGAGGGTTTTATTGAGCATCGAGGAACAAAAGAATTTAGTCTAAAATACCAAAAAGAAGTGGATCGGTTTTTTTTCATTCTTCAAGAACTGCATATCTTGCCGAGATCTTCATACCTAAAGGTACTTGACAATAGTATTATTAGAGTGAATACACAACTCACAAAAAATACAAGAAGTCGACTAGGTGGACTGGTCCGAGTGAGGAGAAAAAAAAGCCATACAGAACTCAAAATATTTTCCGGAGATATTCATTTTCCTGAAGAGGCAGATAAGGTATTAGGTGGCTGTTTGATACCACCAGAAAGAAAAAAAAAATATTCTAAGGAATCAAAAAAAAAGAAAAATTGGGTCTATGTTCAACGAAAAAAAATTTTCAAGAGCAAGGAAAAGTATTTTGTTTTCGTTCGCCCTGCAGTCGCATATGAAATGGACGAAAGGAGAAATTTAGCAACACTTTTCCCACAAGATCTCTTGGAAGAAGAAGATAATCTCCAACTTCGACTTGTCAATTTTATTTCTCATGAAAATAGCAAGTTAACTCAAAGAATTTATCACACAAACAGTCAATTTGTTAGAACTTGCTTAGTAGTGAATTGGGAACAAGAAGAAAAAGAGAAGGCTGGTGCTTCCCTTGTTGAGGTAAGAGCAAATGACCTTATTCGCGATTTCCTAAGAATTGAGTTAGTCAAGTCCACTATTTCATATACACGAAAAAGGTATGATAGGACAAGTGCAGGACCGATTCCCCATAATAGGTTAGATCGCACCAATATCAATTCCTTTTATTCCAAGGCGAAGATTGAATCACTTAGCCAACATCAAGAAGCTATTGGCACATTGTTGAATCGAAATAAAGAATACCAACCTTTGATGATTTTGTCGGCATCCAACTGTTCTCGAATTGGTTTATTCAAGAATTTAAAACACCCCAATGCGATAAAAGAATTGAATCCTAGAATTCCTATTCAAGAAATTTTTGGGCCCTTAGGCGTTATTGTACCTAGTATATCGAATTTTTCTTCATCTTACTATTTACTAACGTATAATAAGATCCTGTTAAAAAAATATTTGTTCCTTGCCAATTTGAAACAAACCTTCCAAGTACTTCAAGGACTTAAATACTCTTTAATAGATGAAAATAAAAGGATTTCTAATTTCGATAGTAACATAATGTTGGATCCATTACTTTTGAATTGTCGCTTTGCCCATCATGATTCTTGGGAAGAGACATCAGCAATAATTCACCTTGGACAATTTATTTGTGAAAATGCATGTCTATTTAAATCGCACATAAAAAAATCTGGTCAAATTTTCATTGTTAATATGGATTCCTTTGTTATAAGAGCAGCTAAACCTTATTTGGCCACTACAGGAGCAACTGTTAATGGTCATTATGGAGAAATCCTTTACAAGGGGGATAGGTTAGTTACGTTTATATATGAAAAATCGAGATCTAGTGACATAACGCAAGGTCTTCCAAAAGTGGAACAAATCTTTGAAGCGCGTTCAATTGATTCATTATCCCCGAATCTCGAAAGGAGAATTGAGGATTGGAATGAGCGTATACCAAGAATTCTTGGGGTCCCATGGGGATTCTTGATTGGAGCTGAGCTAACCATAGCCCAAAGTCGTATCTCTTTGGTTAATAAAATCCAAAAGGTTTATCGATCCCAAGGGGTACAAATTCATAATAGACATATAGAGATTATTATACGCCAAGTAACATCAAAAGTGCGGGTTTCTGAAGATGGAATGTCTAATGTTTTTTCACCTGGGGAATTAATCGGACTATTGCGAGCGGAACGAGCAGGGCGAGCTTTGGATGAATCGATCTATTATCGGGCAATCTTATTGGGAATAACAAGGGCTTCCCTGAATACCCAAAGTTTCATATCTGAAGCAAGTTTTCAAGAAACTGCTCGAGTTTTAGCAAAAGCTGCCCTACGAGGTCGTATTGATTGGTTGAAAGGGTTGAAAGAAAACGTAGTTCTGGGGGGGATTATACCTGTTGGTACCGGATTCCTAAAATTTGTGCATCGTTCCCCACAAGACAAGAACCTTTATTTCGAAATTCAAAAACAAAATCTATTCGCGTCGGAAATGAGAGATTTTTTATTTCTCCATACAGAATTAGTTTCTTCAGATTCTGACGTAACAAACAATTTCTATGAGACATCAGAACCCCCATTTACCCCCATTTATACGATTTAAGGATACATAAAGCAGATTTTTTTACTTTACTAGACTTTTGAACTTTAGAACACTAAGAGGTCAAATTTTATATTTTTATTTAAAATTTTAAAATAAGTAAAAGAAGTCGGTTAATACATTTAAGGTTATGTTTATACAATGTATCAATGGCCAACTCTCAGTAGAAGGGAAGGTTCCTTCGGAACAATTATTATTTATTTCAAGCTATTTCGGATCTTTCTTAATCTTCAAAAAGAATAAAATTCCATAATGGAATGGTAGGATGAAAAAAAAAAGAAACAATCAAAAGGAAGTGTGGAAAAAATGACAAGAAGATATTGGAACATCAATTTGAAAGAGATGATAGAAGCAGGAGTTCATTTTGGTCATGGTATTAAGAAATGGAATCCTAAAATGGCCCCTTACATTTCGGCAAAGCGTAAAGGTACTCATATTATAAATCTCGCTAGAACGGCTCGTTTTTTATCAGAAGGTTGTGATTTAGTTTTTGATGCAGCAAGTCAGGGAAAAAGTTTCTTAATTGTTGGCACAAAAAAAAGAGCAACGGATTTAGTAGCATCAGCTGCAATAAGGGCTCGTTGTCATTATGTTAATAAAAAGTGGTTCAGTGGTATGTTAACTAATTGGTCGATTACGAAAACTAGACTTTCTCAATTTAGAGATTTAAGAGCAGAAGAAAAAATGGGAAAATTCCAACATCTCCCAAAAAGAGATGTGGCAATCTTGAAGAGAAAATTATCCACTTTGCAAAGATATCTCGGCGGGATCAAATATATGACGAGATTGCCAGACATTGTGATCGTCCTCGATCAGCAAAAAGAGTATATAGCTCTTCGGGAGTGTGCCATTTTGGGGATTCCTACTATTTCTTTAGTCGATACAAATTGCGACCCGGATCTCGCGAATATATCGATTCCAGCCAACGACGACACTATGACTTCAATTCGATTGATTCTTAACAAATTAGTATTTGCAATTTGTGAAGGGCGTTCTCTCTATATAAGAAATCGTTGATTAAGAAGAATAGTGAATTCTTGGGCAACTGCGTAGATTTATGGAATCACTTACTATTCTTTTTCGTTTTGCATAGAAAAAAGAAGGGGAATATTGATATATATTAGAGGGTATTGATATATATTATGATCTGATGTGCTTTCTTGGTATCCTAAATATAAGATTAATACTTCAAGTTGCTGAGTTGAGAAAGAGATGGTTGAATCAAAAGAATTCCTTTTTTGAAGTTCAATTTTTATCAGAGGACAATATGAATATTATACCTTGTTCCATTAAAACACTCAAGGGGTTATACGATATATCGGGTGTAGAAGTAGGCCAACACTTCTATTGGCAAATAGGAGGTTTCCAAATTCATGCCCAAGTACTCATCACTTCTTGGGTCGTAATTACTATCTTGTTAGGTTCAGTTGTCATAGCTGTTCGGAATCCACAAACCATCCCGACCGACGGTCAGAATTTCTTTGAATATGTCCTTGAGTTTATTCGAGACTTGAGCAAAACTCAGATTGGAGAAGAATATGGTCCCTGGGTTCCCTTTATTGGGACTATGTTCCTTTTTATTTTTGTTTCGAATTGGTCGGGTGCTCTTTTACCTTGGAAAATTATAGAGTTACCCCATGGGGAATTAGCAGCGCCCACGAATGATATAAATACTACTGTTGCTTTAGCTTTACTCACGTCAGCAGCATATTTTTATGCGGGTCTTAGCAAAAAAGGATTGAGCTATTTCGAGAAATATATTAAACCAACCCCAATCCTTTTACCAATTAACATCCTAGAGGATTTCACAAAACCATTATCGCTTAGCTTTCGACTTTTCGGGAATATATTAGCGGATGAATTAGTCGTTGTTGTTCTTGTTTCTTTAGTCCCCTTAGTAGTCCCTATACCTGTCATGTTTCTTGGATTATTTACAAGCGGTATTCAAGCTCTTATTTTTGCAACATTAGCCGCAGCCTATATAGGTGAATCCATGGAGGGTCATCATTGAATTGACTAGTTTTGGAAATAGTATTTTTTTTTTCAGCTTAGCTCAATTCATGCGTGGTTCCAGATAATCCGCTTGGTTGCAAAAAAAATAGTTAGAAATGCGTATGAATATACAACCTAGAGTTGTAGGAGAGAAAATAGACTATAACTATATTATGGAATTGTCAAAGTATAGATGCAGTAAAGAGGGAGGGTGGAGTCAGACTGGATCTATACTATATATCCTTAATGTCTAGAAGTGGAGTGGAGTCACCTTTTATACGGTTTTCTGCGTTAAGCAATGATTTTAGAATCCAATTCAATAGAAAATGAGAAAATACGCAAACAAAATAGAAGAAACAAATGTATATAGGGTATTATATATTCCTAGGTTAGATTCATTATCTAATCCGAGATATGGAATTCCCTTCTATGTAGTTCGGACAATTTACATTATAATTTCAATTTGTACTTTTTTAGTTACTTCTCCTCAATAGAGATAGAGCTTAGAAGTAAGAATTTCTTGGTTGATTGTATCCTTAACCATTTTTTTTTTGACACGAGGAACTCACCATGAATCCACTAATTGCTGCTGCTTCTGTTATTGCTGCTGGATTGGCCGTAGGGCTTGCTTCTATTGGGCCTGGAGTTGGTCAAGGTACTGCTGCAGGACAAGCTGTAGAAGGTATTGCGAGACAGCCAGAAGCAGAAGGTAAAATACGAGGCACTTTATTGCTTAGTCTAGCTTTTATGGAAGCTTTAACAATTTATGGACTAGTTGTGGCACTAGCGCTTTTATTTGCGAACCCTTTTGTTTAATCCTAACAAATAAAATAAGCTCTTTCGATTAGATACCTTTTTTCTTTTTTTAGTTAAATGGGTATTTGCTTCTGCAATTCCAATTATATCAATACTTTACTTTATTTTATTTACTCCTATTTATTACTGCTGGAATTAGCTATTTATCGGGACAGACAATATCCCACCCCAGGAAGGGCTGAGTTGAGTATGATTAATTTAGAAGATATGCTCCCCTTCTTCCTTCCCGTCCTTAGTTTAGGAAAGTGGAAAGTTTTTTTCCTTTTATTTTAGGAATTTTGGGAACAGAACATTTCAACAAAGGAGGTCTTTCACAGGTCAAAGAAGACCTAAGACTTAATCTAAAAGAAATTACTAGATTGAATCTATTTGCATTAAAAAAACCGATCAAAAAACGGCGAGCGAAGTAAGTGATCGAAAAACTTTGTTCTTTGTTTGTCCTATCTATAAGAGGAGAGCATATGAAAAATGTAACCCATTCTTTCGTTTTTTTAGCTCACTGGCCATCCGCTGGCAGTTTCGGGCTTAATACCGATATTTTAGCAACAAATCTAATAAATCTAACTGTAGTGGTTGGTGTTTTGATTTTTTTTGGAAAGGGAGTGTGTGCGAGTTGTCTATTTCAAGAATAGATTGGATCTATCCGGCTGCACTTTAGAATATTTTTTAGTATTTTTCTGATAAATAAGAAAAGGGTGCACGAT